TATAATAAGATCTTCATTATCTAAACGTACTCGGAACATACCATTAGGAAGTGATTCAGTAATGAAACCTTCATGAATCCATTTTTCTTCTCTCATTCCAGGTAAACCCTCCTTAAAGTATCAACCAATGGAGGAGGAGTGATATTAGACAACCCGTCCTTTCTTTTTTTTTACAAATAGGAAGTTTCAGATTCAATTCGTATATTAGAAGGATTACCATATATAACATAAAATTTCTCCGCCAATTCCTTCTAATCGAGCCTCTTGGCCTGTCATTATACCTCGAGAAGTAGAAAGAATTACAATACCCATTCCGCCTAAAATTCTAGGAATTCGTTGATAGTTAGAATAGATTCGTAAACCAGGTCGACTGACCCGTTTAAAAATCTTTCTATATGGTCCTTTCCTATTCCTTCTATGTCGCAGAGTTGAAACCAAAAAAGATTTCTTACTTTCCTGATGTTTCCTCGCGTTTTCGATAAAACCTTCTCGTAATAATATTTTAACAATGTTTTCGGTGATGTTAGTAGATGCTATTCGAACCGTTCCTTTTCGATTCATGTCAGCATTTCGTATAGAGGTTATTATATCAGCAATAGTGTCCCTACCCATAATGAACTATAATTTGTGGTGTCTCAAATTTTGGATATAATCAACATGTTTTTTTAGTTTATTATTATTTAATTTATGAATTATTAAATTAAATAATTATTAAATTAAATATTAAATAAAAGTGAAAGGTATATACTTGATACACAATCTACTAATTAATCTATTTCATTCAAATACCCTACTCTATCATGGTCTCTTCTTATAATACCTCGGGAGCTAATGAAACTATTTTAGTAAAATTAAAATGTCTTAACTCCCGGGCGATCGCGCCAAAAACTCGAGTTCCTTTTGGATTTCCTTCTTGATCAATGATAACGGCAGCATTGTCATCATATCGTATTATCATACCGCTGTCTCGTTTGAGTTCTTTACGGGTACGTACAATTACAGCTCTGATCACTTCTGATCTTTCTAAGGGCATATTAGGTATTGCTTCTTTGATCACAGCAACAATAACGTCACCAATATGAGCATATCGACGATTGCTAGCTCCTATGATTCGAATACACATCAATTTTCGAGCTCCGCTGTTGTCCGCTACATTCAAATGGGTCTGAGGTTGAATCATATCATTTTTTTTTTCAATATTTTTTTTTCAATGCAAAGGGCGAAAAAAAAGAAAGAAATATTCTTTGTCCAAAACCAAAAAAACCTACGTTTTCATCCCCAAAATTGATTTCTTTTGGTTCTACATTCCTATCCTGAAATAATGAATTGAGTTCGTATAGGCATTTTGGATGCCGCTGTTGAGATAGCCTTTCTGGCTATATTTTCTGCTACTCCGCTTATTTCATAGAGTATTCGACCTGGTTTGACAACAGCTACCCAATATTCGGGAGATCCTTTCCCTGAACCCATACGTGTTTCTGTAGGTCTTACTGTAACTGGTTTGTCTGGAAATATACGTACCCATATTTTTCCACCACGACGTGCATTTCGTGTCATTGCTCGTCGCCCTGCTTCTATTTGTCTAGATGTGATCCAAGCGGGTTCAAGTGCCTGAAGAGCATATCGACCGAAACAAATCCGATTACCTCGATAAGATATTCCCTTCATTCTTCCTCTATGTTGTTTACGGAATCTGGTTCTTTTGGGGTTATAGTTGATGGTTATTTCTCAATTCCATCTCTACTTCAGAACCGGACATGAGAGTTTCTTCTCATCCGGCTCCTCGCGAATAAAAAATTCAAATAAAATAAAAAAAATATTTAATATACATGTATTTAGTAATACACTAACTCTAAATCAAGAGATTTTTTGAGATTTATATATAATTTCTAAAATTTATTATAAATTTTTATATTTGGATATAACTAAAGATATTTTTTATTTCTCTTTCATATATTTTTATATAGTCTATAGTCGTTTTTTAGAAGTTCTAACAAATCTTTATTTTGTCTTGTCTTTTATCGTATCAGATTACCTACATTTTAGCAATCCAATAAAAAAAAAACTTTCGCGGGCGAATATTTACTCTTTATCTATTTCAGTTTTAGTTTTAGGGTTAGCTCATGACTTCTCAGAATAGATGAATTGGTCTATGGTTCGTTCCGCCATCCCGTCCAATGAATCATGAGGATTCTTTTTCAATTGAATTCACGGGTTCCATCGTTCCCATCGCTTCTTGATTAATGGTTAGGTCTGAATTCTATAACGGAGCTCTTAATGAAATTTGTTCTTGAGTCAACCTTATTAGTCTTTATTGGCTCGAGGCTCTTCACTTTTTTTTGTTCTATGAACAGAAGTATAAGTTCCAGTTTCGAAATTTTTGAAATGAATCAGTATTGATTTGATGCTTTATTACACTACACTGCTTTTTTTGAGATGATTCACAGACCTTACATGTTGGAATCCTATATCATTGATATATTTTTTTTCTTTCTCTCAC